GAGCTAACATCATATAACCCAATTGAGACATTGTAGAATAAGCTAAGCTTTTCTTAATATCTTTTTGAGCAAGAGCTAAAGTGGCTCCTAAAAATAATGTTATTATACCTATCAAAGCTATTAGATTTAGAATGTAAGGTATAACTATGAAAAGAGGAAGAAGCCGAGCTACGAGAAAAATTCCTGCTGCTACCATAGTAGCGGCATGTATAAGAGCCGAAATGGGGGTAGGCCCTTCCATGGCATCAGGTAACCATACATGAAGGGGAAATTGGGCGGATTTAGCAACAGCGCCGGCAAATAATAGGGAGGCGCATAAAGTAACAAATAAAAAATTAACTTCATTATTATAAACCAAGTTATTGAATATTTCAAACAAATCCCGAAATTCGAAACTACCTGTTATCCAATAAAAACCCAAAATTCCTAATAATAAACCAAAATCCCCTACACGATTAGTTACAAACGCTTTTTGACAAGCATTCGCGGCACTGGGTCGTGTGAACCAAAAACCTATTAATAGATAAGAACACATTCCAACTAATTCCCAAAAAATATAAATTTGTATCAAATTAGAACTAGTAACTAATCCCAACATTGAAGTATTGGAAAAACTCATATAAGCAAAAAACCTCAAATATCCCTGATCATGAGACATATAATTGTCACTATAAATAAGAACCATAATTCCAACAGTAGTGATTAATATCGACATAATAGAAGTAAGTGGATCAACCAAACAGCCAAATTCTAAAGAAAAATCATTATTGATGGTCCAAGACCATACATATTGATAGACAGAATTATTATTTATTTGCTGAATAGAAAAATGGGCTGAAAAAACCATAACTATACTTAATAATAAAACACTAGGAAAAGCCCACATACGGCGAAGATTTTTTGTTGCCGTTGGAAAAAGTAGAAGTCCTGCTCCAATTAAGATAGGAACTGGAAGTGGAATGAAAGGTATAATCCATGAATATTGATATGTATATTCCATAAAAAAATAAATAAAAAAATTTATCTTAATTAATTGTTTCTGAGTCACCGGTTCTTATTTCTTTTCTTTTGAAAGGGGTCGGTTAATAAAAAAAAATTAAGATATATAAAATAAAACATATATAAAATAAAACTTAAATTGAATTTTCTAGCCTTAATTATTCGGAATCTTTCCAAACTACTTCAAATATTTAAAATCAAGAGGTTATAATTGGTCAAATGATATAAATAAGTCACTAGTGAAAAATAAATACGTATTTAATTTTATTAATACTGAATTGTTAATATTAAATTCAAATTTTTAAATAAAATTTTATGAAGATAAAAAATTTAAATTAGAATTTTCATTCTAATTATTACGTATTACAATTTATTACGTATTACAATAATTTATTTATATCTATAGAACAAGGATAAATAATTATACCAAAAACAGTATTTGATATGAATCATAAAGCCCATAACTAAAACTATTTATTGTAATTCGGTTATTTAGAATCATTAACCAATTTGTTTTGTAACTAATTGTTTGTCTTCCATTACAATAAAAGCTATTTGTAGGAAATGCTATGATATCCAACACTTTAATTTTACGGAAAAAAAAGGGGGGCAAATAAAATGCCTTTAAATTATGCATTTTGTATCCTTTAACAGATTAACTACTAGTCTCATTTGATAATTAAAATTTTGTGGACTCTTTCTTCGAGCTTGACCAATTAAATTAATATTAAATTAATTAATATAATAATATAATAGAAAAAATTATTAAAGTTTTTTAATTAAGCGGGAGAAGGGTTGGGTTATTAAACTTTTAGATTTTTTTATTACATGTATAAATGTAACACGACGAAAATAGAAAGAAAACGAAACGGACAATCTTTCTTTTTTGTTTGTATTATATTTTTTGATTTTATCAACTTCAATCTATTTGGCATAGTGTACCTTATTGTTCTTATTAATATTTTATGTGATTTTTACCCCCCCCCTTTTTTTTTTTGGAGTCTAATTTAGAGAAAAAATAGATAGAGAATAGTAAAGAACAATTGATTTTGAACAATAGATGTCTTTCACATCCAACCGAAAAACCTATTATAACTTTTTAATGGCAGTTCCAAAAAAGCGCACCTCTATTTCAAAAAAACGTATTCGTAAAAATATTTGGAAAAGGAAGGGATATAGGGCAGCATTGAAAGCTTTTTCGTTAGCGAAATCTCTTTCTACCGGGAGTTCTAAAAGTTTTTTTTGTGTAACAAATAAATAATCTGAATCGTTCTAATAACTAATAAAGTAATATAATTTTGTTTATAGTTTATTTATAAGATTTATAAGTTATAAAAATGATAAATAATATTTATCAATTATAATTAATATTAACATCATAATAGTAAAAGAATAAATATTAATATATATAAGATAAATTACAATATACATTAAAAATAAATAAAATAAATAAAAAAGAATTAGTCTCATAATGTTTTAATTTAAAGGAATATTAAATTGAATTTGTTTGACTTTAATTTGAAGCCAAATTTTTCTTTCGTTTCTGATATAGATAAAAATTCTGTTGTCTACTGAATTCTAAAAATGAATGGTACTTTTTTGTTTGAAAAAAGGGTAAACGCAAGCGCAAGGTTTCGCCTTTCGTTTTAGTATGTTTTATCATTTTCCGGATGGGGATTATCACTTTCCCCATCGCCCTTACTCAATAATAAAAAGAATTTTTTTTAGTTATATTTTTGATTTTATATTTTATATTATAAAGAAGAGGTCGTTGAAACTAATTGATTAAGTTTAAAATGTTTTTTATAATCTTTTAAACCATTATTTATAATCTTTTAAACCATTATTTGGGGTTTTAGAAATTATTATCACTATATAAATTCCTTAAACCCAATTAAATTAATAAAAGCCCCGTTTCCTTTAGGTAGTTATATGACGAATGCGCCAATTTTGAGTGATCTATTTTAGATCCTATGTTTCGATTGGAAGATCGATCAAGATATAATATATATATTAATTTTAATTAAAAAATTTAGAAAGTATTTTAAAGTACGGTACAATTTCTATACGAAATTTTTTTATATGATTGATACGACCATCCTATTAACTTAATGGGTTTGCTAAATCTTAATGCAAATTCTCTACACAACAAAAAATCCTAACGCAACCTAACTATGCAAATATTTACATAAATTTTTTGAGTGTATCGCTGAAATTGTGTTATATAAAAATTATATTTTTTTATTAATCGATAAAATAAATTTTTTATTTTAGATTAATAAAATAAATGATAAAAGAAATGAATCATTAAAAAATGCAAACGAGGCAGAACATTGTTTTTACTTATATCCAGGGATTGAAGTCAAAATTATCTAGTTACAACTGTTACATTTTAGTTTTAGGAGAGCATAAAGTAATAGCCTACGAAAAAATACATTGTTAGTTCAAAAATTGACATCCTAAAATACTAAATAAAAAGATAATAATAAGAAAATAAAAAGATAATAATAAGAAAAATCAATATTATTAACGTTAACGAAAACGTTTTAATCCCTAATTTTTAAACAAGTTTTTATTCATCAATTTAAATGGTTTCCTAAAAAAAAATATTGGATTGAATTAACTCCTTCAAGCTCGACGATTGAATAAAAATAGGTTATTATGATTTCGAATAAGCCGCTATGGTGAAATCGGTAGACACGCTGCTCTTAGGAAGCAGTGCTAGAGCATCTCGGTTCGAGTCCGAGTGGCGGCATGGCATCTTCTAAAAGAGTAAGTCCTATAATGAATTCAATTCCCGATTTCAATTCCTATAATTGAGGGACGCCCTTATTAATATTAATTTAATAATTTTTATGATATTTTCAACTTTAGAGCATATATTAACTCATATATCCTTTTCGATCGTTTCAATTGTAATTACAATTCATTTGATAATTTTATTAGTCGATGAAATCGTAGGACTAGATGATTCGTCAGAAAAGGGGATGATAGCTACTTTTTTCTGCATAACAGGATTATTAGTTACTCGTTGGATGTATTTGGGGCATTTACCATTAAGCGATTTATATGAATCATTAATTTTTCTTTCGTGGAGTTTTTCCATTATTCATATTATTCCGTATTTTAAAAAACATAAAAACCATTTAAGCGCAATAACCGCGCCAAGTGCTATTTTTACTCAAGGTTTTGCTACTTCGGGTCTTTTAACTGAAATGCATCAATCCGCAATATTAGTACCCGCTCTCCAATCCCATTGGTTAATGATGCACGTAAGTATGATGGTATTGAGCTATGCAGCTCTTTTGTGTGGATCATTATTATCACTAGCTCTTCTAGTCATTACATTTCGAAAATTCATAAGGATTTTTAGTAAAAGCAATAATTTAGAAAAGGAGTCAGTTTACTTTGGTGAGATTCAATACGTGAACGAAAGAAACAATGTCTTACGAAACACTTCTTTTATTTCGTCTCAAAATTATTACAGGTATCAATTGATTCAACAATTGGATCGGTGGAGTTATCGTATTATTAGTCTAGGGTTTATCCTTTTAACCGTAGGTATTCTTTCGGGAGCAGTATGGGCTAATGAAGCATGGGGATCATATTGGAATTGGGATCCAAAGGAGACTTGGGCATTTATTACTTGGACCATATTCGCTATTTATTTACATATTAGAACAAATAAAAATTTTGAAAGTGTAAATTCTGCAATTGTGGCCTCAATGGGCTTTCTTATAATTTGGATATGCTATTTTGGGGTTAATCTATTAGGAATAGGGTTGCATAGTTATGGTTCATTTACATTAACATCTAATTGAATAAAAGACTTGACGAATATAAACATAGGACGGCATACGGGTATATATACGAAAACTTCATGTAAACAATCAAGAACCATTTGAATCATTTCCATTACTTGATTCAAATGGTTCTCACAAATTCCAAAGATATCTAGTTATAATAGAATTCCAATTTATTTATTTAACTTAAAAGAATATAAAAGACTCATTTTTTTATTGTACAATCAACCATTTTTAAAATCATGGGATTTCAGTTTCATTTTTTGGTTTACTCACAAAAACTATCGAAAAAAATAATTGGATATAATAGCTTGGACCTTGTCAACTGATAATGATAAAACGAAATCGGGATAAACACCAATACCTATTACAGGTAAAAGGATAGAGATCGAAACAAATAATTCTCGCGGTCCAGAATCAAAAAAATAAGAGTTTGGGGCATTAAAAAGCTTGTATCCATAGAACATCTGGCGTAACATAGATAATGAATAAATAGGAGTTAATATCATTCCAATTGCCATTACAAAAGTAATTAATATTTTTGTCATTAAAAGATATTTTTGACTAGTAAGTATTCCAAAAAAAACTAACAATTCGGCAACAAAACCGCTCATGCCCGGTAATGCAAGAGAAGCCATTGATAAGATACTGAAAGTCGTGAATATTTTTGGAATTGCGATAGCCATTCCGCCCATTTCGTCGAGATAAACAAGACGTATTCTATCATAACTCGTTCCGGCCAAGAAAAAAAGCGCAGCGCCAATAAATCCGTGAGAGATTATTTGTAAAATGGCTCCGTTGAGTCCTGTATCGCTTATAGAACCAATTCCTATAATTATGAAACCCATATGAGATACAGAAGAGTAGGCTATTCTTTTTTTTAAATTACGCTGACCGGGAGATGTTGAAGCTGCATAGATTATTTGAATTGTGCCTACTATAATCAACCAGGGAGAAAATATAGAATGGGCGTGGGGTAATAATTCCATATTGATCCGAACCAATCCATACGCTCCCATTTTTAATAAGATTCCGGCTAAAAGCATACAAGTACTGTAATGTGCCTCTCCATGGGTGTCTGGTAACCATGTATGTAAGGGTATGATCGGTGATTTGACAGCAAAAGCAATAAGAAATCCAATATAGAATATTATTTCCAGTGCTACAGGATACGATTGATTAGCTGATGTTTCAAAATTTAATGTTGGTTCATTGGAACCATATAAACCAATACCCAAAACTCCCATTAATAAAAAAACGGAACTTCCTGCAGTGTACAAAATAAATTTTGTAGCTGAATACAAACGTTTCTTTCCCCCCCACATGGATAGAAGTAGATAAACTGGAATTAATTCTAACTCCCACATGATGAAAAAAAGTAAAAGGTCTCGAGAAGAAAATGGTCCTATTTGACCGCTATACATTGCTAACATCAGAAAATGGAATAGTCGGGAATCTCGAGTAACCGGCCGAGCCGCTAAAGTAGCTAAAGTTGTGATAAATCCTGTCAGTAAAATAGGTCCTATAGAAATTCCATCTATTCCCAATCTCCAGTAAAAATCAAAAAAATTGATCCATTTATAATCCTCTGTCAGTTGCATTAATGGATCATCCAATTGAAAACGATAACCGAATGCATAGGTTGTTAGAAGGAGTTCTAGAATACATATACCTATAGTATACCACCTAATTATCTTATTTCCTCTATGAGGGAGAAAGAAAATTAAGGAACCCGCGAATATTGGCAAAACTACAACTAGCGTTAACCAAGGAAAATTATTCATGGTAAAAACAAGATAAACTTGGACCAGAAAAACCCGTGCTCAAAATAAATAGTTTTTGAGCGCGGGTTTTTGTCGGTAAAGGTAAAAAAATCAAATGTATTCAAGTAGGGTTTTCTGGAACGTATTAATAAGCCAGACCCATACTTCGAGTTGTTTCATGCCATAAATAAACTCGAACACTCAAGAAATCCGTCGGACAGGCGGATTCACATCTCTTACAACCGACACAGTCCTCTGTTCTTGGAGCAGAAGCAATTTGCTTAGCTTTACACCCGTCCCAAGGTATCATTTCTAATACATCCGTTGGGCAGGCGCGCACGCATTGAGTACACCCTATACACGTATCATAAATCTTTACTGAATGTGACATTTGGATCTATAAATTTTTGAATGTCAGAAAGTTTCGATCTAGTAAACTTGTAAATGAATCATATATTTAGACACCAGATGAATCAATAATTTATCATAATTTTTCTAATCAATCTACTTCTGGATTGACTCATGCGATAGAGCCAAGATACTTTAATTTCTTACATTTTCGAAAACATGTATTATTACGTAATGTATGGTCATGTTAATTATAATTTATGAATATTAGAATTTATATGATTAATACTACTTATTCAACAAATTCGATTGATTGATACGAGTTGATTTTCTGTTACGATAAATTGATGAAACAATAGCCGGGCCAATAGCTGCTTCAGCGGCTGCAATAGCTATAACAAAAATTGAGAAAATATTTCCTTTTAATTGGCGACTATCAAAAAAATCAGAAAATGTTACGAAATTCATATTAACCGCATTCAGTATAAGTTCAAGACACATAAGGGCTCTAACCATATTCCGGCTCGTGATCAATCCATAGATACCGATAGAAAATAAGTAGGCACTCAAAACAAGTACATGTTCGAGCATCATTGACCAACTCCTTATCAATTTCGATTCATTTCAATATGAACTGAACAACAATTCAACAGATTCAATTGACTAGAATAAAAAAAAGTACGGAACAAAGGCAGATTTTCTATTGTTAATAGAATAGATTGAATAAAATAATTTCTATTTTAGACATAAACAATCTTTAATTAAAGGGAAATAAATGTAATGGAATAAAACCGAACAGAATTTAATTAAAGGGAAATAAATGGAATAAAACCGAACAGAATTAAATGTGCATTGCTGTTGCTAATTCTATAAATTTTTTACTGTCGCGCCACGGCAATTGCACCTATCAAAGCGGCTAAAAGAATTATCGAAACGAATTCAAATGGAAGAAAAAAATCTGTTGATAAATGAATTCCAATTTGTTGACTATTACTTATCAAATCTTGCTCTATAATCTGATTTGATCTTGTAGTCCAAATAATTCCGTACCATGACGTATCCGTAATAATAATCATGAGTAAAACAAAAATACTTGTACAAACTGGCAAAGTAACCACATCCCCAATGGTCCAAAGATTCAAATCTTTGTAATATTCTGAACCATTCATGAACATCACAGCAAATACGATTAAAACATTTATAGCTCCCACGTAAATAAGGAGTTGTGCAGCAGCTACAAAATAAGAGTTTAATAGAATATAGAATAAGGATATACAAACAAGAACCAGTCCCAATGAAAAGGCAGAATAAATGGGGTTGGTAAATAATACCACCCCCACACCTCCTAGTATAAGAACCGATCCCAGAAAGACTAAAAGAAAATCATGTATTGGTCCGGGCAAATCCATTATATGTAAAATAAGAGATAAATAAATAGAAATGTTTTTCATGACCTTATTGAGACCCGACCAGAAAAATCTTTTTATGATTTTTGAGCAATTCCTAATTTAATCCTAAGTAAATAAATACTAAGGGATATGAATAAATGTAAGTACTATTATTGGACTAATTTCATTCTTTATCTGAAAGAGTCGTTCTAATTCTAAACTATATATTTTAAAACAATTATGGATATATTAATTAATATGGATATATTAGGATTTTCAATCCAAATTGCGTTTCTTACCAACCAATCAATAGTTGGTATTTGTAGTTATTGACCAAACAACACGAAAGAAACCTTAATTCCTTGTATATTAATATTAGATCAAAACTGAACCTTAGTATTAGTAAAGTAATTATAAATTATTCGTTAATCAAGAGATTTACTTATTTATTTGAGGCGAATTAAAAATTGTTCGAATTGTATAATCGTCAATTACTGACATTGGTAAACGACCCAAAGCAATTTGATTATAATTCAATTCGTGACGATCATAAGTAGAAAGTTCATATTCTTCAGTCATTGATAAACAATTCGTTGGACAATACTCAACGCAATTACCACAAAATATACAGACTCCGAAATCAATACTGTAATTAAGCAGCCGTTTCTTGCGAATATCAGTTTCCAATTTCCAATCAACAACGGGTAGATCTATAGGACATACACGAACGCATACTTCACAAGCAATACATTTATCAAATTCAAAATGGATTCGACCGCGGAAACGCTCCGCGGTGATTAATTTTTCATAAGGATATTGAATAGTTACGGGTAAACGATTTGCGTGGGATAAAGTAATCATGAAACTTTGACCAATGTACCTTGCAGCTCGTACTGTTTGTTGACCATAATTCATGAACCCAGTTACCATAGAGAACATATCGTTAATATATATATGAATAATTTTATGTTTGTTTATTTCTCTTGTTTGAGACACGTTGTGAATATAGAATGTTACTTTACAGCGAAAAGAGTTGGAAAGAAGTTGTTAATAATAGATTACCGAGAGAAATAGGTAAAAGAAATTTCCATCCAAGATTCAATAGTTGGTCCATTCTTAGCCTCGGTAAAGTCCATCTTGTTGTGATAGGAATGAACAAGAACAAATAAGTTTTAGCTAATGTAATAAAGATACCAATTATCGCTCCAAAAACTCCACATGTTTTATTTATTTCAAAAAGCTCAGAAACATATATGTCCGGAATAGATATATTCCAACCTCCCAAGTAAAGAACTGTTACAAATAATGAAGAAACCAATAGGTTTAGATAGGAAGCAACATAAAATAACCCAAATTTTATACCCGAGTATTCGGTTTGATAACCTGCTACTAACTCTTCTTCTGCTTCTGGTAAATCAAAAGGTAATCTCTCACATTCTGCTAGGGAAGAAATGATAAAAATGATAAACCCTATAGGTTGACGCCACAAATTCCATCCCCAAAAACCATATTTTGATTGCGCCTCAACAATATCAATTGTACTTGAACTGTTAGATAATTATAGTCGGTGATACCATCACTGTTACCATCGCTATTACAGAACCGTACATGAGATTTTCACCTCATACGGCTCCTTGAAGGCCAGAAATAAATATAGGGACCGCGTCAGTATGCTTTTTTGAATCTTGATATGTTTGTA